TTTTTTATCCCCCGAGTCTTTTTTGTGTGATTTCGTTGAGTGAGGATTCATCCATAGAACTTACCTGGGCTACGGGGAGCCACGACCCGCGGCCCAGGAAGAAAAAAAGAGTTACCTAAGGAGAAGCGCTCCGCGGCAAGAGATTCAATGGATCCGCCAGGAAGCTACTACTATACTAGAGCCAGAAAGGGCGTTCCGCAAGGCGCTTCGAAGGCGGGAACTAGAGAAGATAGGTTATTGGAGAAAAGAAAGATCGACTCTCATTAATGAGAGTCGATCTTTCTTTTCTTTTTAAGTAAAAAATGAGTAAAGTAAATAAATTAATAACAAGATTGATACATAGGAGAAATAGAAGAATAGATAAGAAGAGATTCTCCCCCCCCCTACATATTTTAGAACTTCTCCTATAAAGAAGGTTGTCGTACCAATGCCATTCGTAATTCCACCAATTACTCGTCTATCAAAAAAATGAGTTAGTGCGGATAATCCTCTTATACCCCTACTTAGTGTTGTTGAATAAAAAAGATCTATGTAAGCACGATTCGATGACCAAGTATATATCACATTGATTATTTTGTCCCAAAGAAGTCTCTTAGGACTCATTTTCACAAATGAATTGATTAAGTCCAAATTCTGTAAAGATGAAGAAACAGGCCTATAAAAAAAGAATGCTACAAAGATTCCTACAGAGGCTATACTGACTGAAAAAGTTGCATTTGTAAGAAAATCATACCAATCCGCAGAATTGTTCGCATTTTTATGTAAAAGATTGATAGACGGAGTTAACCATTTGGATAATATATTCCTATTGAAATCCATTCCTCCTTGATCGAAAGGAATTCCTATAGATCCAACACACAAACTAAATAGAGCCAACCCAAGCAGCGGCAATAGCATAGTATTATGCGATTCATGAGGATATGGGGGAATTTCTTTATTGATATTGACAAAATGAGTCATTTTCATAAAGGATCGCCTCCTATTTTGTACATTCCCACCCATTGGACCCATTGGATCTCTTTTTTTCGAAAAAAAGGAAGCCCTCTCATTATTATTCATTGTGGATAAAAGAAGATCTTTGTTAATTCCTTTCCTTCCTTCTTTACCCCATATGGCTATTGAATAGAACGAGCTATTTTTTTTTCCACTGAAATTTTGAAAATAAACGTTTAAATGCCCTTCAAAGGTAAGTAAATAGATCCGAAACATATAGAATGCAGTTAATCCTGCTGTGGAACAAGCTATGATCGCGAAAATAGGTGAATACAACCAACTATCGTTAAGAATTTCGTCTTTTGACCAAAAACAAGCAAGAGGTGGAATGCCACAAAGAGAAAGTGTACCTAACAAAAAAGCAGTTTTTGTAATTGGCACATATTTTTTGAAACCCCCCATAAGAGCCAGATTCTGACTTTTATCTGGAGAATATCCAATAATTCTTTCCATTGAATGAATAATGGATCCAGAGCCTAAAAATAATAATGCTTTCGAATAGGCATGAGTGATCAAATGAAATAAAGCAGCTTGATAAGACCCCATACCGAAAGCTAACATAATATAACCCAATTGTGACATTGTAGAATAAGCTAAACTTCTCTTAATGTCTATTTGAGCCAGAGCCAAAGTCGCTCCTAAGAGTACTGTTATTATACCTATCAAAGAAATGAGATTCATTACGTACGGTATAACTGCGAAAAGAGGTAGAAGCCGGCCTACAAGAAAAATGCCCGCTGCTACCATAGTAGCAGCATGTATAAGAGCCGAAATCGGAGTGGGTCCCTCCATGGCATCAGGTAACCATACATGAAGGGGGAATTGTGCCGATTTCGCAATTGCACCGAGGAATAATAGGGCGGCACACAGAGTCAGAAATAAAGAATTTATCCCATGATTCTCAATCAAGTTATTGACTATTTTGAACAAGTCTCGAAATTCGAAACTACCTGTTATCCAATAAAGACCTAAGGTTCCTAATAATAAACCAAAATCCCCCACACGATTAGTTACAAATGCTTTTTGACAAGCATTTGACGCAATTGGTCGCGTGAACCAAAAACCTATTAATAGATAGGAACACATTCCAACTAATTCCCAAAAAATATAAATTTGTATCAAATTAGAACTCGTAACTAATCCCAACATGGAAGCATTGGAAAAACTCATAGAAGCAAAAAATCTCAAATATCCTTGATCATGAGACAGATAATTGTCACTATAAATAAGAACTAAGATTCCAACAGTAGTAATTAATATTGACATAATAGAAGTCAGTGGATCGATCAAGTCGCCAAACTCTAAGGAAAAATCATGATGGATGGTCCAAGACCCTACATATTGATAAATAGAACTCCCGTTTATTTGCTGAATCGCCAGGTCGGCCGAAAAAAGCATAACTATACTTAGTAATAAAACACTAGGAAAAGCCCACATGCGGCGCAGATTTTTTGTTGTCGTTGGAACAAGAAGAAGTCCCACTCCTATTGCTAGAGGAACCGGAAGCGGAACGAAAGGGATGATCCATGCATATTGATATGTATGTTCCATAAGAAAATCAAAGTTTTTTCTATTCTTAGTAATTGAGTAATTGAATTGTTTCCGATTCACCAGCTCTTATCTCTTTCGGAAGGAACAATCAAATAAATAAAAAAAGAAAAATAGGAAAGAACTCAAATAGAATTTTTAGAATTTTCTATTTTCAATCATTCCATGAATTCTTACAAGAATTTCGATTCATAGAACAAGTAAAAAGAATTCTCGTACTTGATTCTGATATGGGTCATAGGATCCATCAATAACTCGACCCAATCAAAAGAAGACCTGGGTATTAGTTTATTCGGGATAATTCACTAATTCTGATTGCGTGGAGTAAGCTGCCTAGGCTTCGAGGAAACTCTACGATACCTATTACTTCACTAACTGTCACTGCGCTGCGAATTGAAAGATGAGAATTGGGAGATAGTCTGAAATCCATCTTGGGAATTGCTTTTAACCGAATTAGCGAGTAGATTGTAAATGGCGCCGCGATCGGATCATTACCCGAATGTAAACGGTAGCGTGCCTACTTGTAGAGTTTACTTGTAGAGTGAGTGGTTCAATTGTGTATATCGGGACTTCTCATTCTCCGAACTGTATTATTCTATAGCTTTCTATATCTATACTCAACGTAAAAAGATTTCCATTCGAAAAGTCAAAAAAACCACGGGAGGTGGCTTGAATGTGGAAGATTAGTTTGGTCGTCAAATGGTTTCGGCGAGTTCACGTATTTTTTAGTTTCTGCGTGAGTCCGTTGAATTTGCGAAAATGGTTTTCTGAGTTTGTCCTAGGAGTGTAGAAATTTGGGAAACGCCATTCCTAAAAATGGTCCAAAGAACGAACAACTCCGTGGGTGGTTAGACAAAGCCATAAACACTCATAAGAGTGTCATGCTATCCAAAGAAATTCCACGCTTGTACTTCAAGATTTCCCTTTTGGAAAGTGCAAAAGTGAAGCTCCAAGACGAAGATCAAACCTGATTTGATCCATGAAAGGAAAAGCTGGGCGATCTTCTCCTCTGTGAGTATTATGGGTTGATTCCGTTTTGGTGGTATCAACCCTTGAGTCGAGTTATAATCTATGATTCGATCATGAATCCGCCTAAAGAGATCTGTTTAGGTATTCATGACTCCTAAGTAGAATCCCTACCGGTCGAATTAGGGATTGGCCGGGTAATGGTAGAGTTGTATTAAAAAAAACCACGGGAGGTGGCTTAAATGTGGAAGATTAGTTTGGTCGTCAAATGGTTTCGGCGAGTTCACGTATTGTTTAGTTTCTGCGTGAGTCCGTTGAATTTGCGAAAATGGTTTTCTGAGTTTGTCCTAGGAGTGTGGAAATTTGTCTTTTGGTCTTTCTGGGGCGGAGTCTTGGTCTTTTGCTGTCGGTGTGTACCAATCCCAAGGTCTTATTGGAATAATCGCCATACTTATGGGGATCGTTGGGTTCGAAATTTGGATACTGCTGAAGCAATTCAGCGGATAGACTTTCTAATTCAAAGAAAAAGGTTCGAGTCAGCAAAACACTGGTTACTTTTCAACGAATCGTTTCGCCGGTTACAATCTGGCGAGGATCTGTTACGACGCCAGCGCGCACTTGAGGGGGAAGATTCCAGCGATCTAGAGCCCCTAAATTCATTCCTACGACTGGAAAAGGGTGTCGCTAGGGGATTCTATGAATCTTGTTGCGTGTTAACGGCAGAACTTTCCATTTTAGACGAAAGGAAGTCCCGATTAGTATTAGTGGAGGCCCCGGCCCCAAACAACGGAACGGGTCGAACTGCATCCCTCCACATCCACAGGAACAGTCAACTCCCTGCAGTTAACTTGAGACAAAGTTCCATCAACCTGAGGAGACTCCACGAGGACCGGACGGCCCCTCCTTCCGGTTCAGGCAATCGACTGATTGCGCCGGGCGAAGAACAAGATTTCGGGCTTCCGTGGCAGGATCCGCCCGGCATATTCTAAGACAAATGTGTTAGCTATTCAGAATTCCCGGTTATTTTGAAAGTTTCCTACTGTCTAGGTAGGGACTGACCGGGAAAAGGGAGGGGGTACGTACCATGTGAGATAATTGGTTGGGAAAAGTGGCCAGCGCCTTTGCAGTGGCTTTTGGAGGGATAACTGGTCTCAATAGGTTGAAGAAACCGGCTCACTGCGCCAGGCGAAGGAGAATCCAGCGCTGCGGGGCAGGACGCGAGCTCCCCGGCGACCCCGGACGAGCTATAGTGGAACTAAGTATTTAGGGGGAATTCGAAAACCTTTCTTACGATATAGATATAGATTCGAATGAGGGTTCGGATAGAAAGGTACCAATCAGTAGGAATTCTTCTTTCTTCGGATATTGTATGTTGTAAAAAAGGTTCCCCTAAAAAAGAACCTATCCCATTTTTTACCTAGGAATATTCTATGCGAGGCACGCGTATATCCATTAGTATGTTATCAAGGAAGTATCATTTAGAGAATAAATAGAATAAAATAAAAAGAATAATAATCCGAACAATACATGTCTTTCACATCCAACTCTAAACAATGAGCAACCTCCTCATTTTTGAATGGCGGTTCCAAAGAAACGTACTTCTCTGTCAAAAAAGCGTATTCGTAAAAATATTTGGAAAAAAAAGGGGTATTGGGCAGCGAGAAAAGCATTTTCATTAGCGAAATCTCTTTCTACCGGGAATTCAAAAAGTTTTTTGTACGACAAAAAAAAAAAGAACCAAGTCTTGGAAGAATCTGAATCAATATGACTCCCTGAATTGTTATGTCTAAAATGAAGGATTTCCATTAACTCATATTTTTCTTTTCAACGGATCAATACGAGACGGGACTGGTTATTGCGGTATGCAGAATAAGAAGTCCTCTGCTTACTGTATTCTCCATTTTTTGACGAAGTAGTGAAGGACAAGATACAAAGTTTTCGCTTTCTTTTTAGTAGGTTTTTCTAATTTGTGAGATGGGGGTTGTCATTTTCCTCATCGATTCACTTTTCATAATCCACTAACGAAAAGAAAAGTCTTCTTTTTCCTTTAGGAAGGATTTTTTTGGATTATGTATTCCTAATATGTAGTCCAAATAAGGGTCCTATATTTGGGCTGTGGAATCCATCAAGATCTATATCTATATATAGAATATAGATCTTGAGAGCTTTCTTTTCTTTAGAAATATAGAATTTTTTTTTGAAGTACGCTAAAATTCCGAGAAAGATTGAAACCTTTTAGTTCTATGCCTGGATAGAGGACAGAACTATCTAGTTCCAACTGCTGCATTTCCATGCCAGGCGAAGTGAAACCAATGGAAAGCTCTTTGTGAAAGTGAAACCTAACACCCTACGATCCCACAATACGAATGATTGTTGAATGTTCAATTAGTAATTGAAACGAGTGTTTTTTCATTGATTGTCAGATTCCCTAAAAAAGATTTGATTGAATTGACTCCTTAGAATCTCGACGATTGAATATGGATGGGCTATTATGTTTTTGAGTAAGCCGCCATGGTGAAATCGGTAGACACGCTGCTCTTAGGAAGCAGTGCTAGAGCATCTCGGTTCGAGTCCGAGTGGCGGCATCTTCGAAAAGAGATACAATAAATCATTATAATGAATAATGAATGGAATTCCTTATTTCCATTCCAGTCTTGAAGGATCCCTCTTTTCTTTTTTATTTTAGGATTTTTTTATGATATTCTCGACTTTACAACATATATTCACTCACATTTCTTTTTCGATCGTTTCAATTGTAATTAGTATTTATTTACTAACCTTATTATTAGTCTACGAAACGCTAGGACTCTCTAATTCGTCAGAAAAAGGCATGATAGCTACCTTTTTCTGTATAACAGGATTGTTAGTTACTCGTTGGATTTCTTCGGGACATTTCCCCTTAAGTGATTTATATGAATCAGTAATGTTTCTTTCGTGGGGTTTTTCCATTATTCATATGGTTCCACATTTTAGGAATCAAAAAACCCATTTAAGCGCAATAACCGCGCCAAGTACTATTTTGACTCAAGGCTTTGTTACTTCTGGTCTTTTATCAGAAATGCATCAATCCACAATATTAGTACCTGCTCTCCAATCTCAGTGGTTAATGATGCACGTAAGTATGATGGTATTGAGCTATGCAGCTCTTTTATGCGGCTCGTTATTCTCAGTAGCGCTTCTAGTCATTACATTTCGAACACGCATAGATATTTTTGGCAAAAGAAATCATTTATTAACAGGGTCATTTGTTTTTGATGAGATCCAATACGCAAATGAAAGAGGCAGTGTTTTACGAAACACTTTTTTTCTTTCATTTAGAAATTATCACATGTATCAGTTGATTCAGCAATTGGATCGTTGGAGTTATCGTGTCATTAGTCTAGGGTTTCTCTTTTTAACCATAGGTATTCTTTCGGGCGCGGTATGGGCTAATGAGGCATGGGGGTCATATTGGAATTGGGATCCCAAGGAAACTTGGGCATTTATTACTTGGACCCTATTTGCAATTTATTTACATATGAGAACAAATCAAAATGTTCAAGGCACGAATTCCGCAATTGTGGCTTCTCTTGGATTTCTTATAATTTGGCTATGTTATTTTGGGGTCAATCTATTAGGAATAGGATTACATAGTTATGGCTCATTCACATTAACATCGAATTGAAGAAGCGACCCAATCTAGAGGAACATAGTCTGAAGTTTGTGTGAGTTTTTTAGAACCATTTGAATCACTACTGGATGCAAATGGTTCTCAAAAACTCCAAACGTATCTGATTCGAATGGACTTCATTTTCTTTTTCCTTAAGATAAGGAAAAAGAAGACTTCTTTTTTTTCATTGTCCAGCGAATGGTTTTTGAAATCATAGCATTATTTTCTATCTTATTCATGAAAACTATCTTATCGAATAAAAGTAATTCGATAGGATAGCTTCTACCTTGTCAACGGATAGTGAGAGAAGGAAATCCGGATAAATACCAATCCCTATTACGGGTAGAAAGATACAGATCGAAACAAAAAGTTCTCGTGGTCCAGAATCCAAAAAAGAAGAGTTTGGGGCGGGAAATTGCTTGTATCCATAGAACATCTGGCGTGACATAGATAATGAATAAATAGGAGTTACTATCATTCCAATTGCCATTCCAAAAGTAATGAGTATTTTTGGCATTAAAAGAGATTTTGGACTGGTAATTACTCCAAAAAAGACTACCAATTCGGCAACAAAACCACTCATTCCCGGCAATGCAAGAGAAGCCATCGAGAAGCTACTGAACATTGTAAATATTTTAGGCATTGGGATAGCTATTCCGCCCATTTCGTCGAGATAAACAAGACGTATTCTATCGTAACTCGTTCCTGCCAAGAAAAAAAGCGCACCACCAATAAATCCGTGAGAAATGATTTGTAAAATGGCTCCATTTAGTCCTGTATCGGTTATCGAACCAATTCCTATAATTGTAAAACCCATATGAGATACAGAAGAATAGGCTATTCTCTTTTTTAAATTGCGTTGGCCAGGAGATGTTGAAGCTGCATAGATTATTTGAACTGTACCTATTATCATCAACCAGGGAGAAAATATAGAATGAGCGTGGGGTAAGAATTCCATATTGATCCGAACCAATCCATACGCTCCCATTTTTAATAAGATTCCGGCTAGAAGCATACACGTACTGTAATGTGCCTCCCCATGGGTATCTGGTAACCATGTATGTAAGGGTATAATCGGTGATTTGACAGCATAAGTAATAAGAAATCCAAAATAGAATAGTATTTCCAATGCCACCGGATACGATTGATTCGCTGAGGTTTCAAAATGTAAGGTTGCTTCGTTGGAACCATAGAAACCCATGCCCAGAACTCCCATTAATAGAAAAACAGAACCCCCCGCAGTGTACAAAAGAAACTTTGTAGCTGAGTACAAACGTTTCTTTCCTCCCCACATGGATAGAAGTAGGTAAACAGGAATTAATTCGAACTCCCACATGATAAAAAAAAGTAAAAGATCTCGAGAAGAAAATGATCCTATTTGGCCGCTGTACATTGCTAACATCAGGAAATGGAACAATCGTGAATCCCGAGTCACTGGCCGAGCCGCTAAAGTCGCTAAAGTAGTGATGAATCCCGTCAGTAAAACGGGTCCGATGGAAAGTCCATCGATTCCGAGTCTCCAGTGAAAATCCAAAAAATGGATCCATCTAAAATCCTGTTCTAATTGGATTAAGGGATCGTCAAATTGGAAATGATAACAGAATGCATAGGTCGTTAGAAGTAGATCGATTGCGCATATAGATAGAGTATACCACCGAATCATCTTATTTCCCCTATGAGGAAAAAAGAAAATGGAAGAACCCGCGGATATCGGCAAAATCACAATTATTGTTAACCAAGGAAAAGAATTCGTGGTAAAGACAAGATACACTTTGACCAAAAAACCCGTGCTCGAAATAATTTGATCGAGTACGGGTTTTTGTCGGTAAGGAGAAAAAAATGGGTTCAAGTAGAGTTTTCTAGAACGTATCAATAAGCTAGCCCCATGCTTCGCGTTGTCTCATGCCATAAATAAACCCGGACACTCAAGAAATCTGTTGGACAAGCGGATTCACACCTCTTACAACCTACACAGTCTTCCGTTCTTGGGGCAGAAGCAATTTGCTTAGCTTTACATCCGTCCCAAGGTATCATTTCTAATACATCTGTGGGGCAGGCTCGCACACATTGAGTACACCCTATACATGTATCATAAATCTTTACTGAATGTGACATGGTATCTATCCACTTTTTGAACGTCATAAATTTTCGATCTAGTAAAATCATAAAGGAATCATATATGGTAGACACCAGACGAATCGAGGGTTTACCAGAATCGATTTCGAATCAATCTACTTCTGGATCTGCTCATGATAGCGGTCCAAGATACTTTGATTTATTACGTTTTAGCAAACATGGGCCTATGTTTGTTTCTATCGTACATACCAATTTGAATTGGTGAATATTCTATTCAGTATTTAGATGATTACCGCTATTTATTCAGCAAGTTCGATTGATTGATACGAGTGGATTTTCTGTTACGATGAATTGACGAAACAATCGCAGGTCCAATAGCGGCTTCAGCGCCTGCAATAGCTATCACAAAAATCGCGAAAATGTCTCCTTTTAATTGGCGACTATCAAAGAAATCAGAAAATGTTACGAAATTCAAATTAACCGCATTCAGTATAAGCTCAAGACACATAAGTGCTCTGACCATATTTCGACTTGTGATCAATCCATAAATACCGATAGAAAATAAATAGGCACTCAAAACAAGCTCATGTTCAAGCATCATTGACCAACCCCTTATCAATCTGGATTTATTTGCTTTCAATAGGAACAAAAACTCCACCTTAATCCATTTTATTGACTAGAATCTCACAAGTGCAGAACAAAGGAAGGTATTGGTACTAGAATAGAGTGAACTAAAACCATTTCTATTTTATACATGAAAAATGGAATTGAAGTGAAGGAAAATGGGTGTGATAAGAAGGAAGTCTTTTGAGAGGACAGAACTCTTTCATTCGAACTCCTTCTTTTTATTACTGACGTGCCATAACAATTGCACCTATTAAGGCAACTAAAAGAATTATAGAAATGAGTTCAAAGGGAAGAAAAAAATCTGTTGATAAATGAGTCCCAATTTGTTGACCATTATTTACAAAATCCTGCTCTAAAATCTGGTTTGATCTTGTAGTCCAAATAATCCCGTACCATGAAGTATCTGGGACAGTAGTAATTAGTGAAACAAAAAGACTTGTACAAACCAGGGAAGTGACTCCTTCTCCAACGGTCCAAAGACCGAAATCCTTGTAATATTCTGAATCATTCATGAACATCACAGCGAATACGATTAACACATTTATGGCCCCTACGTAAATAAGGAGCTGTGCAGCAGCTACAAAATGGGAATTCGATGGAATATGGAATAGGGATATACAAACCAGAACCAACCCCAAGGAAAAGGCAGAAAAAATGGGATTGGTAAGTAATACCACTCCCAGACCTCCTAATAGAAGAACCGATCCCAAAAATACTAAAAGAAAATCATGTATTGGTCCAGTGAAATCCATTATATGGCAAATAATAGAGAAATAAGCTTAAATGGTTCATGATCTTTTTGACCAGACCGGGAAAAAATAGGTTACCCGACTCTTTTTAGGATATGCTCTGAATGGAATCCAATCCTAGATTGGGGGTTGATATAGAAATTCTCTAGATATATAATAAATATTCTTAATTTAGAGAGATGTAGATTTCGAAAAAATCACGGATAATGTATTTTTGCAAGACATGATTCTGAGCAATGAATCTGACATCAATAGCTAGGACTTTTACTTATTCGCCGAGCAGAATGGAAGATTTGCTCCTTTAGTATTTAGTAATAGTAATCGGAAATTGGAGTAATTGGTAATTGAATCAAGCGGTTTACCCATTTTTTATTTGATTTGAGTCGAAGTCATAATGGTTCGAATTAAGGAATCTCCAATTACTGACATTGGTAACCGACCCAAGGCAATTTGATTATAATTCAATTCGTGACGATTATAAGTAGAAAGTTCATATTCCTCAGTCATTGATAAACAATTTGTTGGACAATACTCGACACAATTACCACAAAATATACATATTCCGAAATCAATACTATAATTAAGTAATCGTTTCTTTCGAATTTCGGGTTCCAATCTCCAATCAACAGTGGGTAGATCTATAGGACATACACGAACACATACTTCACAAGCAATGCATTTATCAAATTCAAAGTGGATTCGACCGCGGAAACGCTCTGATGGAATCCATTTTTGATAGGGATATTGAATAGTTACAGGTAAACGACTCGTATGAGATAAGGTAATTATGAAACTTTGGCCGATATACCTTGCAGCTCTTACGGCTTGGTGACCATAATTCATGAACCCAGTTATCATAGGAAGCATATCGTAAATCTCTAGGAATAATTGACATTTTCTTTCTCTTGTTTAAGAAAACTTATGAATCAAAAATACAATGAATGTCTTATGTCTTTACAGCGAAAGGAGTTGGAAAGAAGTTGTCAATAAGAGATTCCCGAGGGAAATAGGTAAAAGAAATTTCCACCCAAGATTTAATAATTGGTCCATTCTCATCCTAGGCAAAGTCCATCTTGTTGTGATAGAAATGAACAGGAACAAATAAGCTTTTGCTAATGTAATGAAAATACCAATTGTTGTTCCAAAGACTCCACTCAGTTCATTTATTCGGAAAAAATGAGGAATGAATAGGAACGGAATAGAGGGATTCCAACCGCCCAAGTAAAGAACTGTTACAAATAATGAAGAGACTAGTAGATTTAGATAGGAAGCAACGTAAAATAAACCAAATTTGATACCCGAATATTCGGTTTGATAACCTGCTACTAATTCTTCCTCCGCTTCTGGTAAATCAAAGGGTAATCTTTCACATTCGGCTAGGGAAGAAATTAGAAAAACCGTAAATCCTATAGGTTGACGCCACAGATTCCAACCCCAAAAACCATATTTGGACTGTGCCTCAACTATTTCAACTGTACTTGAACTGTTAGATAATCATAGTCGGTGATAACATCACTGCTGCCATCGCTATTGCAGAACCGTACATGAGACTTTCACCTCATACGGCTCCTCAGTGGTCGTCATAAAAAAATCTAAGGACGGGCTCGTTATTCTCTCGATATAGTAGTTGAGTAGATAGAGGAAAGATGGATCGAAGAGTCCCACATTATACCAATCCAATTCTGTCGGCTATAATAACAAAAAGATGCTTCTGAATTGATCTCACCCTTTCTATTTCTAATGTATATTTCGAATTTCAAAAAATGTAATTTCGCTTAGTTCCGTAATACCTTAATCCTTCAATAAAAAGAAAATACTCATTGTATCAATTGCGACCTTTTTTCGATTACGAAAAAAGATTAGGCATTACATTAGTTCAGGAATCATGAGAATAATTCTCTCTGTATGATATAGATCAAATATTTCGTATTTTTCTTTTCTATTGCATATTTCTTTCGTTCCGGTTCTTCTTTCACATTTCATAGAAAAAGACAAGGAAGCTCTAAAAAAAGGTTACTTCGTTTCTGATAGCCATTTCTTTAACCAATGGGTAGGAGCATACTCAGGATCGGGATCCTGGGGAAGTACTGCTTGATCGTTTCTACTAACTTAAAGCCCCCACCCCAATTCCTTTTATGCGGAGAGACCTATTTAGGTAACTTAGATTATCTCCATTACGAATCCATTATGTACCTTAGTATTCCTAACCGCCCACTCATTTTTGCCAAAACCCCGTTATGACAGACAATAGTGAAAACTCCATATAGTTGCTCTTTTCTAACCGCGTCAAACCCTGATTGCTAATCAACTAATCTTGGGGTAATTTATTATGCTTATGGATGCTTAACTCTCGCACATAGGGAATGAGACTTCATCTTTTTACTGCAAATTTATAAGCTGTTTTGTTTCACTCATAGAACTTATCTGATTGAGTTCATTATCCGGAATGATGAATCAAAAAATGAAGATATCTACTCAATCCATTTCACTTCTTTCTTTCCTAGAAATCAAAGAAATAGGTAACAGCTCATGTCCAAACGAATCGCACGTAGAGATATGGATAAAACACATGGAGTTAATGGTATTTCATAACTAATCGATTGAGCAGCAGCTCGTAGACCACCTAAAAAGGAATATTTATTATTCGAACCATATCCTGACATAAGAAGTCCAAAAGGAGCAATACTTGAAACAGCAATCCATAAAAAAACACCTATACTGAGATCCGCTAGAACAAGCCGGTAGCTAAAAGGAATTACTGAATAACTTAGTAAAATGGATATAACTGCTATGGACGGTCCGAGACTAAATAAACGAATATCTCCTCTAGATGGTAGAAGATCCTCTTTAAAAAGGAGTTTTGTCCCATCGGCTAGAGCTTGCAGAATTCCAAAAGGACCTGCGTATTCAGGTCCTATACGTTGTTGTACTCCTGCAGATATTTTTCTTTCTAACCACACAATTATGAATATCCCTATTGTGATTCCAAATAGAGGAATAAAAATAGGTACAAGCAAGCGTGTGAGTCCATACACCTCTTTTAAGGATTCCAATCGAGAAAAAGAATTAATAGCCCGTACTTCCGTTGTATCAATTATCATTTCAACGATCAACTTCTCCCATAATGATATCTATACTCCCTAGTATCGTCATAATATCCGCCAATTTCATTCTTTTAACTAGCTGAGGAAGAATTTGCAAATTGAGAAAACCCGGTGGACGAATTTTCCATCTCCAGGGAAAAAGACTCTGATCCCCTATCAGAAAAATTCCCAATTCTCCCTTTGGAGCCTCCACTCTCATATAAAGCTCTTGTTTCAACAATTCAAAAGCCGGAGATGGTTTTTTACTAATGAATCGATATTCAAAATCATTCCACTCTGAATCCCTTTCTCTGCCAAAGCGCCGGACTTCTAAATTCTCATAGGGCCCCCCAGGAAGTCCTTCTAGAGCTTGTTGAATCATTTTTATGGATTCCATCATTTCACTGATTCGGACGAAATAACGGGCTAATGAATCCCCCTCTTTTTGCCATTGTACTTCCCAATCAAATTCATCATAACACTCATAATGATCAATTTTACGAAGATCCCATTGGAGTCCGGAAGCCCGTAGCATTGGCCCAGATAAACCCCAATTTATGGCTTCCTCCCCACTAATAATGCCCACTCCTTCAACTCGGCCCAAAAAAATAGGATTCCGCGTAATAAGCTTTTGATATTCAGCAATTCCTGTTAAAAAATACTCACAGAAATCCAAACATTTATCTACCCAACCATGAGGTAAATCAGCAGCGATTCCTCCGATACGAAAAAAATTATGCATCAGTCGCATACCTGTGGCAGCTTCGAATAGATCATATATCAATTCTCTCTCTCTGAAAATATAGAAGAAAGGCGTCTGCCCACCAATATCTGCCATAAAAGGGCCGAGCCATAACAGATGAGAAGCTATCCGACTCAATTCCAACATAATGACTCTGATATAGCTAGCTCTTTTAGGTACTTGAATATTTCCCAAACGTTCTGGGGCGTTTACTGTTATTGCCTCTGTAAACATAGTCGCTAAATAATCCCAACGTGTTACATAAGGTAGATATTGTATAATTGTTCGGTTTTCCGCAATTTTTTCCATCCCTCTGTGTAAATAACCCAATATAGGTTCACAGTAAATAACATTTTCACCGTCGAGAGTAATGATGAGGCGAAGAACGCCATGCATTGATGGGTGGTGAGGACCCATATTGACTATCATGAGGTCTTTTTTTGTAGTCGGTACATTCATATGCGTTTTCCCCGATTCAGGATCAGTATTCTATGAATTGCTGAAAACGAAATAGAGTTCATCAAAATTCGAGCTCTGAAAAATCAAATAATGCTACAAGGGCTCTTCCAATTAACTTATCACTTAACTTAACGAGTTTTTAACTCCCGAATATCCAACTGATCTATTAATTCTTTATAACGTACTCTATTTTTATTTGACAAATAGGTTAGCAACCGTTGACGTTTTCCCAGAGTTTTCTGTAGACCTCTCTGAGATAAATAATCTTTTTTGTGTAATTTCAAATGTGAAGTTACTTTCTTTAGTTTATTGGTGAAACTGAATACTTGAAATTCAACAGACCCCTTGTTTTCTTCTTGCGAAATAACTGAAATGAATGTACTTTTTACCATAAAAAGAGTCCTTCTCCCTCCCTTCCTTATTTTTTTTTTAGTTTCTACAGATTACAGATATCGATTTGACCAATCAATAAAAATAATGACATTCATTTTCATTTAGGATACAATACACACTAATGTTGATTTAATTAATTAATAATCAATCCAATTTGAAATTGGATTCGTCTATGCATAGTAACGTATAATTCTCCACCCACAAAACCGCGAAACCCATATCCACAGATCACAGTTCCACATACATAAGAAAGAGAAAAGCTCTTATGTATGTGTTCGGAGGAAACTGTATCTTGTAACATATTCCACAACTCTATCTAAAGTAACTCTCATAGCCCCATTATTATATTATTGGAACCTTGCGGAATCAGTCATCCAATTGATTAGATAAGATCGAAAAAAAGCATCTGCTTCATCGGATTTCACTATGTAAATTTCCATAAATAGAGATCCTTGTGTTTCGGTTTCAGACATCCGCGGATCGATTTGAAATGGAAACTAGCTCTACTGAAAATGCACTGAATGCATTGATCCACAGCTCACGGTTCCACATACATAAGAAAGAGATCTTATGTATGTGTTCGGAGGAAGCTGTATCTTGTACCCGAATTTCCAGCTATTGTGATCAAGTGCAGGTCTAGGTCTTGTAAAGAACTCGCTGGGATTTGCTTCGATTGATAAGTAAATTATCAACCAATTCTCAAGCGTGGATACATCTGTATCCTTAACATACTGAAACGGCTACCATTACTAGTATCAAACCAATAGCGATTCATACAAGCTAAATCTTCTAATCGGTAATTTGGCCAAAGAAAAACTTTCAATTTCATGAATTGAGTTGTATCTATATCAAGATGCTTACTATTAGTTAAAAGTGGACTACAGTTCCTTACGTTGTTCTCGTTGCAAAATACTTTCTTTTTACCCACAATATCTAGATTTCCCTTCCCGCAATTTAAACAAATTAGAATTCGCAATTCTCTACGACGTCTAGGAGATGAAATGTTTTCAGGAACAAGCAAATCATAACTATTTTCATCTATATTACCAACCATCTTTTCCTCTTTTGTTTTTGTAATGAATTCAGAAAAATTATTCCTATCAACATTTTGTTTTTCTTGGCATTTTCGATTCGTTTTTCTATTAATAGTAATTGGGTGTTTATTCTTATAGATCAATGAAAGAGCTATGGTTTGATACATAATTAATGGACCATCCCATTTTTTAGGTATACGAACTAGTTTGATTACTATTTCTCCACTGTTTAGTGCTTTAGGAAATAGAATTGGAGGTGCAGGTTCACTTTCCAGAGTAAGCTTAAGTTCACTTTCCAGAGTAGGTTTAAGTTCACTTTCCAGAGTAAGCTTAAGTTCACTTTCCAGAGTAGGTTTAAGTTCACTTTCCAGAGTAGGTTTAAGTTCACTTTCCAGAGTAGGTTTAAGTTCACTTTCCAGAGTAGGTTTAAGTTCACTTTCCAGAGTAGGTTTAAGTTCACTTTCCAGAGTCAGTTCAGGTTCACTTTCCAGAGTCAGTTCAGATTCACTTTCCAGAGTCAGTTTAGGTTTCTCATACTTTAGAATCGACAGAGGCATTTCTTTTCTTCGAAAAAAGGATATAGCCAGTTCCCTTGGATCTCTCATCCTAAGCAGGAAACTAGAGATATTGATAACAGTGATTACATTTTCCTCAAAAAGATTGGTCCATGTCAACTGAAAACCCATGTAACTTTTCTTTTGCAGGAAGATGTCTAGGTCGGTTAGTGGTTTCCACTTCTTCGTCCCTTGCGTTTTCTGCTTTTTATCTTTTTCAATGTCTGATGCGCCAGACTCTTGTTTAACATCTTGTTGTTGATTTGGTTGATTAGTCTTCCCTTGGGTTGGTCGATTTAATCTAGGATTTTCTTGGCCAGGCGATTTGTTTTCTTCTTGATTCTCTAATTTTTTTTTTTCTTGATTCTCTAATTCAAGATCCTTTTTTTCTTTTTCTTTTTTGGTATTTTCTTTTTTGGTATTTTTTTTTTCACGACTATCACGGATGTTTTGATTGTTATTAAACTCGAAAAGAAGTAATTTGATTGGTATGATCCACGGGTTCATCCTATATTTTTCATAAATCGATTTCTTACTGCGCTGAGTTTGAGTTAGTCTTGCTTTATTCATTCCCATCCAGTCAAAAGGATGGTTTTTTATTTTATTTTTGTTTTGGGATTCATTTTTGTTTTGGGATTCATTTTTGTTTTGGGATTCATTTTTGTTTTGGGATGACTTGACTTGTTTATGAATCACATAATAAAAAAGATCTTTTTTATCAATTGTATTAATTATTGGAGAATAATGAGTCGCAATCTTAGTTTTTTTATTGATCCAGGTCTCAATATGTCTCGTCTTTAGAAAACAGATGATTTGCCAATCCAAATATTTTCTATCCGAATTTTTTCTACTATATCTCCGGATAGAAAAAAAATCAGGTTTATACGTGATGTACTTCGAGGAAATACCGTGACCTTCATTTCCTTGTAATGGCAATCCATAAATAGAAAAATCCTTTCGTTCTCCATAATTAATATATTTATGTGATAAAAGATTATATTTGTAATGTTTTTTTAATTTCTCGGTTTTTGTTTTAACCGATAATGAAGCTCTTTTTTTTTTTTGTTTCTCAAAAAGAATTAATTGGTTTTTTTCATATGAATCCAAACTTGGTGTATCTAGATTTTGAATCTTACGACTTTGATTGATCCGATTTCGCCACTTTTGGGACATAAATTTAGACAAGCTAGTCTGAGATAAATCATATTGATAGTGGCTACTTAACCAGTTTTTCCATTCAGTCAATTCTGCATTTCCATGTTCTTTATGCCTTGATTTGAAATGAAATATTCCTTGTGTTCCAAAAAAATTCTTTATTCTCTCTTTAAGAAAAACAGATGTTCGAGAATATTGAAGGACAAATTTCAAGGGATATTTGTAAATACCAGGTCTTTGTGATAATTTGTAAAATACATATGCTTGTGACAAGGAAACTATCTCACAAAAAGTCTTTGAATTTTTATTACCAATATTAGAAAACTTCTTTTTTATAGTCAAAATCCAATTCATTGGATTTTCATCAATTCCTTCGTGATTTGTTTGCTTAAAGTAACTGTATGTATTTTGCTTAAAGTAACTGTATGTATCAAGAATTCTTTGTTTTAATTGAAGTAATTCAAGACACATTTCGACAATATGGTTCGAAATATGAATGAGAATTTGAGAAAAAAGACTTTCAATGAACAATACCAAAAAAACGCGACCTTTCCGTATTAATCTCACATTTCTTCTTTTTACTATTTGCCAAAGGTTTTTTGAGGAGTCTACTCTTTTCTTAGCAAAACTCGCCTCGCTAGGACTAATATTTCTATCGGGTATTAAAAATTTGGTTTTCTTGTCGTTTGTTATTTTTTCAATTTGATTTCTAATTGTACTTGTCCTATCAGACAGATCCTGTATTTTTTGTTCTGTAAGTGAAGATTTTGTCCAAGCCATCGATTGAATTCGACTAGACGATTCATCAAAAATCTGATTCCTTATTAGAAAATTTTTCTTTTTTTGAGTTTCATTCAATTCATACCCTTCCCCCACTCCAAACTTGTTATTTAGATTTCCTTTTTCAAGTTGTTTGATTTTGATAAACGGATCTAGAATCCATTTTTCCTTTTTTGTTAACAATTGAAAACTTTTTTTTTTCGCTTCTCTAATTCGTTTTTCAAATTCTTTATAAATAGGTTCAAGAGGATGAGGTTCTTCTCGGGTAGCACCAAAAGGCCTTTCCGTTTCCATTCCCCAGGTTGTTAAAAAAGAAGATTTTGCTTTTTTTCTTTTCTGTTGCATTGGCTCTTTCCGTTTCTGATGGGGTCCTAGTTGAAAACTGTACCGAAGACGGAAAGGGAAGAGGATTTTTATCTGCATACCGTCTGTTAACCAATTTTGCGGAAATTCTGTTTCGGATATTGTAACACCATTGTGAGTACAGTTAACATGAATTTCTCTGCCCCACGCCTTCCAATCTTCGTCCCAATCTTTGTACCACTCGGGGAATTGTTGGGGGAATTGAAATGGAAATAATACAAAAAGGCTGAAGTTTTTGGCTATAATCAATGAGGGTAATACAATATATTTTCTAAGAATTGAGTGAGCTAGTAATAAATACCCCCTTACTGCGTGCGCATACGGAGTCCTATCCCACAGTTCTGCTATTTCTAGTCGCTCCTCCTCCGCGTTCTCCCTTTTTTCAGCTTCGTCCTCTGGCCCGTCCTCCCTTTCTTGTGCTTCGACCCCCCTTTCTTGCGCCTTGTCCTCTCCTTCTTGTGCCTCGTCTTCCTCGTACTCCCAAATTTGCACTTCCGCGCCTTTTCCTATCCAATTCCTAAAGATCCTAAAGATTGGATTCATAAAGATTGGATTCAGAATTTTCAGAATTTTCAGCATTGGGGAGAAAATTGTGTCTATTCTGTCCAAAAAAAGTGGGGAATGCAGATTTGTTTGAAATAGTTTCCAAGTAACTGTTTTACGTCTTTGAGCGCGTACGGAGCCTTTGATTAAATCTCGATTAAAATCTGATTGTTTCGAATAACGTATTAAAATATCCGTAGTATCCTTATCCTTATCATCATATTCCTCTGCCTTCCCCCGCTTCGTATAATAGTCCTTCCAATCAAAAATAAATACATTTTTGAAGGTTCTTGAAATAATCTGAGACCAGTCTGGGTCTTCTTCCTCCAGGGTCATTTTCTGCGAATCGTCAAGCAATTGATATTTCCATCGAGGAACCTTTTTCACAATTTCGTTTAGGTCAAGTCGCTCCTTTATGGTTTTTTGAATTGTTTGGTCCTTTGGTTCAGTTGTACTTGCACCGAATAAATATTGCACTTGATTTTCCGAATCCATTTTTCCTTGGTCTGAAAATACTGATTGTGCCTCAAATGTATCTAGTTTTTGTTCAAATTCTTGGTAATCGGGGAAAAGGGTACCATGAAACTTGTTTATCCACATTTTTTCGTTAGAATCCCCCGCAGGGGTAATTAAATAATCATTTTCCTTCTCATTTTCCTTCTTATTTGCCTTTTTCTTCTTATTTTCCTTTTCCTTCTCATTTTCCTTCTTAACGCTTGGAGGTAATTTCGAGGTTGTTCCGCGAAAGGGCCCATTCAAAAAAGAATCGTACCTTTTAGGCAAGCATTCTTGTGCAGTCTCATCATTACATAATCGAGTCCTTTTTTCGAGTACATCCAAATCAAGAGATCCCCTTTTTAGAGCGTCAATTCGATGGAAAAGGTCGTTGCTCAGACTAGCTCTTTTTTGTTCATTGGTATAAATCCAATGATTATCCAATTCCTCAGAGGGGAGTTTTTCTGGTAGGTACAAAAACCCCTTTCTTTCTATCATTTCAAAAAAGGTTGACAAACTTGGTGGATATGTAAAAGAGATTCTTTGTTTTCCATCACTTCGGCATGTATAAAAAAAATAGTCTGACATTTCAGTTCTTAGAGCCTTTTGAAATCCATCACTTTTTATATATCGCAATGGTCGATTCCATCGGTTATAGTCGAAAAGAAAAGTTACAAGAGGCATTTCTGAACTGAAGAAGCCTTTCTTTTCTTTCAGTTTTTCATCTAGGTTGTTCGAATCTTCCGAAAAAAGGGAAAGGTCTGCCTCGGCGGATCTTTCTTGTCCCTGTTTGGAAGTTGTGTCTATTTCTATATCTGTTTCGTCCGCACTTTGGCCCCTTTCTACCGTTGCCGAGGTTTTTTTTTTTTTCTTTTTTTTATCCTCGGTCCTATTAAGTGACGGAATTCTGCCTAAATAGTAGACACAGGAGAGAAATAATAGAATGGTGAAGATTCGCTCCAGAGAATTTCGAAAGTCTGCCATACGGTAACTATTCAATCTAATAGAACGATTTTGTCGTATCCAGAACAATACCAACTCAAAACCTTTCATGCACAAAATGTGACCAATGAACCAACCAACAAAACTACTTGTTAAAAATAACATCTTGTTGTTGCATCGAAACATATAAATACTGATTACTCGGGGTAAGGTCGAACTCGGCAAAACGAAATGGTTGAATAGTGGAAAAATGATATTAGTAAGGAATACATATTGAGTGTATAAATTACGCATTGCATTTCTAGTGGTCGTTACCGAATCAAAAAATTCTTTGTCATTGCGCCAACAGAAATAAACCAAAAAATAGAGTAGACTTAGGATAGTTATTGTATGAGGTGTACCCAATGCTAGATGGAGAGGTGCATAATAGATCGATATGAACATGATAAGCTGCCCCATCAGAAAACCAGTTGTTGCGGATACATCCTTCTCGCTTCCTTCTTCCATAACCCGAGCTCGGAGAAGCAAGAGATATGAGGGCCCTATGGTCCCTGCAGTCAGAAATCCATAAAAGAGTCCGGCCACAACAACAGAATTGCTTATCTGCATACATAACCGGGCTAGAGTAACTAGTCGAAACATTGTTAACATAAGATTATCCCTCCCTTGGGTTTATTGAGTTTTAGAATGATGGAAATCTTTTTACGTTGAGTATAGATATAGAAGAGTATCGATATAGAAAGATATCGAATAAGACAGTTCGTAGAATTTCCCCTCACTATTTCCACTTACCCCTTCTCAACCGCATAAGATTTCCATAATATAATATTGTTATTTATCTATTAGATAAATCGACTCAAAATAGATTTCATGTAATGAAAAATAGATTTCATGTAATGAAAAATAGATTTCATGTAATAGTTTATCTTTCTTGCCGTCGCCTCCACTTCCCTAAGACAGCGGAGACCGAGCAGTAAAAAAAGCGCAATATTCAGCAAGAGAAACAGTGCCAAAAGGTGTTCTACGAATCCACAGAAACTAACCAAAAGTTTTCCTACCATGACAAAGTAAAGTTCGTTGGTGGATCTTAGAGAAGAAATATATTGAAGGTCGTCCAAGCGGTCGATTAGATTCCACCAGCCATATTGGGCTAGGCGCATTTCGAACTGAATCAAACCTTTGACCAAAATTATAGAATCCCAGATTTTCTTTTTCCAAGGTGGCAAAAAATGCCCCATTAGAATTATTATTGTCACCAATATTAATATTGAAAAGAAAATTACAGAATTGCTTATCTGCATATTGCTTATCTGCATACATAACCGGGCTAGAGTAACTAGTCGAAACATTGTTAACATAAGATTATCCCTCCCTTGGGTTTATTGAGTTTTAGAATGATGGAAATCTTTTTACGTTGAGTATAGATATAGAAGAGTATCGATATAGAAAGATATCGAATAAGACAGTTCGTAGAATTTCCCCTCACTATTTCCACTTACCCCTTCTCAACCGCATAAGATTTCCATAATATTGTTATTTATCTATTAGATAATTATTTATCTATTAGATAAATCGACTCAAAATAGATTTCATGTAATGAAAAATAGATTTCATGTAATAGTTTATCTTTCTTGCCGTCGCCTCCACTTCCCTAAGACAGCGGAGACCGAGCAGTAAAAAAAGCGCAATATTCAGCAAGAGAAACAGTGCCAAAAGGTGTTCTACGAATCCACAGAAACTAACCAAAAGTTTTCCTACCATGACAAAGTAAAGTTCGTTGGTGGATCTTAGAGAAGAAATATATTGAAGGTCGCCCAAGCGGTCGATTACATTCCACCAGCCATATTGGGCTAGGCGCATTTCGAACTGAATCAAACCTTTGACCCACCCGAGTTTCCAAAGTCGCCAAAAATTCCCTTTTTTCATCATAAAAAAGAAACAAAAATAAAGAAAAAAAAGAAACAAAAATAAAGAAAAAAGAAACAAAAATAAAGAAAAGAAGAAACAAAAATAAAGAAAAGAAAAGATTTTTTTTATCATAATTTTTTATCATAAGTCGCAATATTTTAATATTTTATATTCGTTATTTCTTTTATATTCGTTATTTCCTTGTTTTTCTATATTTCTTTGTAATGGCAATTCATTTGTTCTCTTGTGCTATACTTACTAATAACAACTAATAAATTAAATAAAATATAACAACTAATAAATTAATAATAAATAATTAATAATTAATAAATAAAGGATGAAAAAATAAAGGATGAAAAAAGGGAATTTTTGGCGACTTTGGAAACTCGGGTGGGTCAAAGGTTTGATTCAGTTCGAAATGCGCCTAGCCCAATATGGCTGGTGGAATGTAATCGACCGCTTGGGCGACCTTCAATATATTTCTTCTCTAAGATCCACCAACGAACTTTACTTTGTCATGGTAGGAAAACTTTTGGTTAGTTTCTGTGGATTCGTAGAACACCTTTTGGCACTGTTTCTCTTGCTGAATATTGCGCTTTTTTTACTGCTCGGTCTCCGCTGTCTTAGGGAAGTGGAGGCGACGGCAAGAAAGATAAACTATTACATGAAATCTATTTTTCATTACATGAAATCTATTTTGAGTCGATTTATCTAATAGATAAATAATTATCTAATAGATAAATAACAATATTATGGAAATCTTATGCGGTTGAGAAGGGGTAAGTGGAAATAGTGAGGGGAAATTCTACGAACTGTCTTATTCGATATCTTTCTATATCGATACTCTTCTATATCTATACTCAACGTAAAAAGATTTCCATCATTCTAAAACTCAATAAACCCAAGGGAGGGATAATCTTATGTTAACAATGTTTCGACTAGTTACTCTAGCCCGGTTATGTATGCAGATAAGCAATATGCAGATAAGCAATTCTGTAATTTTCTTTTCAATATTAATATTGGTGACAATAATAATTCTAATGGGGCATTTTTTGCCACCTTGGAAAAAGAAAATCTGGGATTCTATAATTTTGGTCAAAGGTTTGATTCAGTTCGAAATGCGCCTAGCCCAATATGGCTGGTGGAATCTAATCGACCGCTTGGACGACCTTCAATATATTTCTTCTCTAAGATCCACCAACGAACTTTACTTTGTCATGGTAGGAAAACTTTTGGTTAGTTTCTGTGGATTCGTAGAACACCTTTTGGCACTGTTTCTCTTGCTGAATATTGCGCTTTTTTTACTGCTCGGTCTCCGCTGTCTTAGGGAAGTGGAGGCGACGGCAAGAAAGATAAACTATTACATGAAATCTATTTTTCATTACATGAAATCTATTTTTCATTACATGAAATCTATTTTGAGTCGATTTATCTAATAGATAAATAACAATATTATATTATGGAAATCTTATGCGGTTGAGAAGGGGTAAGTGGAAATAGTGAGGGGAAATTCTACGAACTGTCTTATTCGATATCTTTCTATATCGATACTCTTCTATATCTATACTCAACGTAAAAAGATTTCCATCATTCTAAAACTCAATAAACCCAAGGGAGGGATAATCTTATGTTAACAATGTTTCGACTAGTTACTCTAGCCCGGTTATGTATGCAGATAAGCAATTCTGTTGTTGTGGCCGGACTCTTTTATGGATTTCTGACTGCAGGGACCATAGGGCCCTCATATCTCTTGCTTCTCCGAGCTCGGGTTATGGAAGAAGGAAGCGAGAAGGATGTATCCGCAACAACTGGTTTTCTGATGGGGCAGCTTATCATGTTCATATCGATCTATTATGCACCTCTCCATCTAGCATTGGGTACACCTCATACAATAACTATCCTAAGTCTACTCTATTTTTTGGTTTATTTCTGTTGGCGCAATGACAAAGAATTTTTTGATTCGGTAACGACCACTAGAAATGCAATGCGTAATTTATACACTCAATATGTATTCCTTACTAATATCATTTTTCCACTATTCAACCATTTCGTTTTGCCGAGTTCGACCTTACCCCGAGTAATCAGTATTTATATGTTTCGATGCAACAACAAGATGTTATTTTTAACAAGTAGTTTTGTTGGTTGGTTCATTGGTCACATTTTGTGCATGAAAGGTTTTGAGTTGGTATTGTTCTGGATACGACAAAATCGTTCTATTAGATTGAATAGTTACCGTATGGCAGACTTTCGAAATTCTCTGGAGCGAATCTTCACCATTCTATTATTTCTCTCCTGTGTCTACTATTTAGGCAGAATTCCGTCACTTAATAGGACCGAGGATAAAAAAAAGAAAAAAAAAAAAACCTCGGCAACGGTAGAAAGGGGCCAAAGTGCGGACGAAACAGATATAGAAATAGACACAACTTCCAAACAGGGACAAGAAAGATCCGCCGAGGCAGACCTTTCCCTTTTTTCGGAAGATTCGAACAACCTAGATGAAAAACTGAAAGAAAAGAAAGGCTTCTTCAGTTCAGAAATGCCTCTTGTAACTTTTCTTTTCGACTATAACCGATGGAATCGACCATTGCGATATATAAAAAGTGATGGATTTCAAAAGGCTCTAAGAACTGAAATGTCAGACTATTTTTTTTATACATGCCGAAGTGATGGAAAACAAAGAATCTCTTTTACATATCCACCAAGTTTGTCAACCTTTTTTGAAATGATAGAAAGAAAGGGGTTTTTGTACCTACCAGAAAAACTCCCCTCTGAGGAATTGGATAATCATTGGATTTATACCAATGAACAAAAAAGAGCTAGTCTGAGCAACGACCTTTTCCATCGAATTGACGCTCTAAAAAGGGGATCTCTTGATTTGGATGTACTCGAAAAAAGGACTCGATTATGTAATGATGAGACTGCACAAGAATGCTTGCCTAAAAGGTACGATTCTTTTTTGAATGGGCCCTTTCGCGGAACAACCTCGAAATTACCTCCAAGCGTTAAGAAGGAAAATGAGAAGGAAAAGGAAAATAAGAAGAAAAAGGCAAATAAGAAGGAAAATGAGAAGGAAAATGATTATTTAATTACCCCTGCGGGGGATTCTAACGAAAAAATGTGGATAAACAAGTTTCATGGTACCCTTTTCCCCGATTACCAAGAATTTGAACAAAAACTAGATACATTTGAGGCACAATCAGTATTTTCAGACCAAGGAAAAATGGATTCGGAAAATCAAGTGCAATATTTATTCGGTGCAAGTACAACTGAACCAAAGGACCAAACAATTCAAAAAACCATAAAGGAGCGACTTGACCTAAACGAAATTGTGAAAAAGGTTCCTCGATGGAAATATCAATTGCTTGACGATTCGCAGAAAATGACCCTGGAGGAAGAAGACCCAGACTGGTCTCAGATTATTTCAAGAACCTTCAAAAATGTATTTATTTTTGATTGGAAGGACTATTATACGAAGCGGGGGAAGGCAGAGGAATATGATGATAAGGATAAGGATACTACGGATATTTTAATACGTTATTCGAAACAATCAGATTTTAATCGAGATTTAATCAAAGGCTCCGTACGCGCTCAAAGACGTAAAACAGTTACTTGGAAACTATTTCAAACAAATCTGCATTCCCCACTTTTTTTGGACAGAATAGACACAATTTTCTCCCCAATGCTGAAAATTCTGAAAATTCTGAATCCAATCTTTATGAATCCAATCTTTAGGATCTTTAGGAATTGGATAGGAAAAGGCGCGGAAGTGCAAATTTGGGAGTACGAGGAAGACGAGGCACAAGAAGGAGAGGACAAGGCGCAAGAAAGGGGGGTCGAAGCACAAGAAAGGGAGGACGGGCCAGAGGACGAAGCTGAAAAAAGGGAGAACGCGGAGGAGGAGCGACTAGAAATAGCAGAACTGTGGGATAGGACTCCGTATGCGCACGCAGTAAGGGGGTATTTATTACTAGCTCACTCAATTCTTAGAAAATATATTGTATTACCCTCATTGATTATAGCCAAAAACTTCAGCCTTTTTGTATTATTTCCATTTCAATTCCCCCAACAATTCCCCGAGTGGTACAAAGATTGGGACGAAGATTGGAAGGCGTGGGGCAGAGAAATTCATGTTAACTGTACTCACAATGGTGTTACAATATCCGAAACAGAATTTCCGCAAAATTGGTTAACAGACGGTATGCAGATAAAAATCCTCTTCCCTTTCCGTCTTCGGTACAGTTTTCAACTAGGACCCCATCAGAAACGGAAAGAGCCAATGCAACAGAAAAGAAAAAAAGCAAAATCTTCTTTTTTAACAACCTGGGGAATGGAAACGGAAAGGCCTTTTGGTGCTACCCGAGAAGAACCTCATCCTCTTGAACCTATTTATAAAGAATTTGAAAAACGAATTAGAGAAGCGAAAAAAAAAAGTTTTCAATTGTTAACAAAAAAGGAAAAATGGATTCTAGATCCGTTTATCAAAATCAAACAACTTGAAAAAGGAAATCTAAATAACAAGTTTGGAGTGGGGGAAGGGTATGAATTGAATGAAACTCAAAAAAAGAAAAATTTTCTAATAAGGAATCAGATTTTTGATGAATCGTCTAGTCGAATTCAATCGATGGCTTGGACAAAATCTTCACTTACAGAACAAAAAATACAGGATCTGTCTGATAGGACAAGTACAATTAGAAATCAAATTGAAAAAATAACAAACGACAAGAAAACCAAATTTTTAATACCCGATAGAAATATTAGTCCTAGCGAGGCGAGTTTTGCTAAGAAAAGAGTAGACTCCTCAAAAAACCTTTGGCAAATAGTAAAAAGAAGAAATGTGAGATTAATACGGAAAGGTCGCGTTTTTTTGGTATTGTTCATTGAAAGTCTTTTTTCTCAAATTCTCATTCATATTTCGAACCATATTGTCGAAATGTGTCTTGAATTACTTCAATTAAAACAAAGAATTCTTGATACATACAGTTACTTTAAGCAAAATACATACAGTTACTTTAAGCAAACAAATCACGAAGGAATTGATGAAAATCCAATGAATTGGATTTTGACTATAAAAAAGAAGTTTTCTAATATTGGTAATAAAAATTCAAAGACTTTTTGTGAGATAGTTTCCTTGTCACAAGCATATGTATTTTACAAATTATCACAAAGACCTGGTATTTACAAATATCCCTTGAAATTTGTCCTTCAATATTCTCGAACATCTGTTTTTCTTAAAGAGAGAATAAAGAATTTTTTTGGAACACAAGGAATATTTCATTTCAAATCAAGGCATAAAGAACATGGAAATGCAGAATTGACTGAATGGAAAAACTGGTTAAGTAGCCACTATCAATATGATTTATCTCAGACTAGCTTGTCTAAATTTATGTCCCAAAAGTGGCGAAATCGGATCAATCAAAGTCGTAAGATTCAAAATCTAGATACACCAAGTTTGGATTCATATGAAAAAAACCAATTAATTCTTTTTGAGAAACAAAAAAAAAAAAGAGCTTCATTATCGGTTAAAACAAAAACCGAGAAATTAAAAAAACATTACAAATATAATCTTTTATCACATAAATATATTAATTATGGAGAACGAAAGGATTTTTCTATTTATGGATTGCCATTACAAGGAAATGAAGGTCACGGTATTTCCTCGAAGTACATCACGTATAAACCTGATTTTTTTTCTATCCGGAGATATAGTAGAAAAAATTCGGATAGAAAATATTTGGATTGGCAAATCATCTGTTTTCTAAAGACGAGACATATTGAGACCTGGATCAATAAAAAAACTAAGATTGCGACTCATTATTCTCCAATAATTAATACAATTGATAAAAAAGATCTTTTTTATTATGTGATTCATAAACAAGTCAAGTCATCCCAAAACAAAAATGAATCCCAAAACAAAAATGAATCCCAAAACAAAAATGAATCCCAAAACAAAAATAAAATAAAAAACCATCCTTTTGACTGGATGGGAATGAATAAAGCAAGACTAACTCAAACTCAGCGCAGTAAGAAATCGATTTATGAAAAATATAGGATGAACCCGTGGATCATACCAATCAAATTACTTCTTTTCGAGTTTAATAACAATCAAAACATCCGTGATAGTCGTGAAAAAAAAAATACCAAAAAAGAAAATACCAAAAAAGAAAAAGAAAAAAAGGATCTTGAATTAGAGAATCAAGAAAAAAAAAAATTAGAGAATCAAGAAGAAAACAAATCGCCTGGCCAAGAAAATCCTAGATTAAATCGACCAACCCAAGGGAAGACTAATCAACCAAATCAACAACAAGATGTTAAACAAGAGTCTGGCGCATCAGACATTGAAAAAGATAAAAAGCAGAAAACGCAAGGGACGAAGAAGTGGAAACCACTAACCGACCTAGACATCTTCCTGCAAAAGAAAAGTTACATGGGTTTTCAGTTGACATGGACCAATCTTTTTGAGGAAAATGTAATCACTGTTATCAATATCTCTAGTTTCCTGCTTAGGATGAGAGATCCAAGGGAACTGGCTATATCCTTTTTTCGAAGAAAAGAAATGCCTCTGTCGATTCTAAAGTATGAGAAACCTAAACTGACTCTGGAAAGTGAATCTGAACTGACTCTGGAAAGTGAACCTGAACTGACTCTGGAAAGTGAACTTAAACCTACTCTGGAAAGTGAACTTAAACCTACTCTGGAAAGTGAACTTAAACCTACTCTGGAAAGTGAACTTAAACCTACTCTGGAAAGTGAACTTAAACCTACTCTGGAAAGTGAACTTAAGCTTACTCTGGAAAGTGAACTTAAACCTACTCTGGAAAGTGAACTTAAGCTTACTCTGGAAAGTGAACCTGCACCTCCAATTCTATTTCCTAAAGCACTAAACAGTGGAGAAATAGTAATCAAACTAGTTCGTATACCTAAAAAATGGGATGGTCCATTAATTATGTATCAAACCATAGCTCTTTCATTGATCTATAAGAATAAACACCCAATTACTATTAATAGAAAAACGAATCGAAAATGCCAAGAAAAACAAAATGTTGATAGGAATAATTTTTCTGAATTCATTACAAAAACAAAAGAGGAAAAGATGGTTGGTAATATAGATGAAAATAGTTATGATTTGCTTGTTCCTGAAAACATTTCATCTCCTAGACGTCGTAGAGAATTGCGAATTCTAATTTGTTTAAATTGCGGGAAGGGAAATCTAGATATTGTGGGTAAAAAGAAAGTATTTTGCAACGAGAACAACGTAAGGAACTGTAGTCCACTTTTAACTAATAGTAAGCATCTTGATATAGATACAACTCAATTCATGAAATTGAAAGTTTTTCTTTGGCCAAATTACCGATTAGAAGATTTAGCTTGTATGAATCGCTATTGGTTTGATACTAGTAATGGTAGCCGTTTCAGTATGTTAAGGATACAGATGTATCCACGCTTGAGAATTGGTTGATAATTTACTTATCAATCGAAGCAAATCCCAGCGAGTTCTTTACAAGACCTAGACCTGCACTTGATCACAATAGCTGGAAATTCGGGTACAAGATACAGCTTCCTCCGAACACATACATAAGATCTCTTTCTTATGTATGTGGAACCGTGAGCTGTGGATCAATGCATTCAGTGCATTTTCAGTAGAGCTAGTTTCCATTTCAAATCGATCCGCGGATGTCTGAAACCGAAACACAAGGATCTCTATTTATGGAAATTTACATAGTGAAATCCGATGAAGCAGATGCTTTTTTTCGATCTTATCTAATCAATTGGATGACTGATTCCGCAAGGTTCCAATAATATAATAATGGGGCTATGAGAGTTACTTTAGATAGAGTTGTGGAATATGTTACAAGATACAGTTTCCTCCGAACACATACATAAGAGCTTTTCTCTTTCTTATGTATGTGGAACTGTGATCTGTGGATATGGGTTTCGCGGTTTTGTGGGTGGAGAATTATACGTTACTATGCATAGACGAATCCAATTTCAAATTGGATTGATTATTAATTAATTAAATCAACATTAGTGTGTATTGTATCCTAAATGAAAATGAATGTCATTATTTTTATTGATTGGTCAAATCGATATCTGTAATCTGTAGAAACTAAAAAAAAAATAAGGAAGGGAGGGAGAAGGACTCTTTTTATGGTAAAAAGTACATTCATTTCAGTTATTTCGCAAGAAGAAAACAAGGGGTCTGTTGAATTTCAAGTATTCAGTTTCACCAATAAACTAAAGAAAGTAACTTCACATTTGAAATTACACAAAAAAGATTATTTATCTCAGAGAGGTCTACAGAAAACTCTGGGAAAACGTCAACGGTTGCTAACCTATTTGTCAAATAAAAATAGAGTACGTTATAAAGAATTAATAGATCAGTTGGATATTCGGGAGTTAAAAACTCGTTAAGTTAAGTGATAAGTTAATTGGAAGAGCCCTTGTAGCATTATTTGATTTTTCAGAGCTCGAATTTTGATGAACTCTATTTCGTTTTCAGCAATTCATAGAATACTGATCCTGAATCGGGGAAAACGCATATGAATGTACCGACTACAAAAAAAGACCTCATGATAGTCAATATGGGTCCTCACCACCCATCAATGCATGGCGTTCTTCGCCTCATCATTACTCTCGACGGTGAAAATGTTATTTACTGTGAACCTATATTGGGTTATTTACACAGAGGGATGGAAAAAATTGCGGAAAACCGAACAATTATACAATATCTACCTTATGTAACACGTTGGGATTATTTAGCGACTATGTTTACAGAGGCAATAACAGTAAACGCCCCAGAACGTTTGGGAAATATTCAAGTACCTAAAAGAGCTAGCTATATCAGAGTCATTATGTTGGAATTGAGTCGGATAGCTTCTCATCTGTTATGGCTCGGCCCTTTTATGGCAGATATTGGTGGGCAGACGCCTTTCTTCTATATTTTCAGAGAGAGAGAATTGATATATGATCTATTCGAAGCTGCCACAGGTATGCGACTGATGCATAATTTTTTTCGTATCGGAGGAATCGCTGCTGATTTACCTCATGGTTGGGTAGATAAATGTTTGGATTTCTGTGAGTATTTTTTAACAGGAATTGCTGAATATCAAAAGCTTATTACGCGGAATCCTATTTTTTTGGGCCGAGTTGAAGGAGTGGGCATTATTAGTGGGGAGGAAGCCATAAATTGGGGTTTATCTGGGCCAATGCTACGGGCTTCCGGACTCCAATGGGATCTTCGTAAAATTGATCATTATGAGTGTTATGATGAATTTGATTGGGAAGTACAATGGCAAAAAGAGGGGGATTCATTAGCCCGTTATTTCGTCCGAATCAGTGAAATGATGGAATCCATAAAAATGATTCAACAAGCTCTAGAAGGACTTCCTGGGGGGCCCTATGAGAATTTAGAAGTCCGGCGCTTTGGCAGAGAAAGGGATTCAGAGTGGAATGATTTTGAATATCGATTCATTAGTAAAAAACCATCTCCGGCTTTTGAATTGTTGAAACAAGAGCTTTATATGAGAGTGGAGGCTCCAAAGGGAGAATTGGGAATTTTTCTGATAGGGGATCAGAGTCTTTTTCCCTGGAGATGGAAAATTCGTCCACCGGGTTTTCTCAATTTGCAAATTCTTCCTCAGCTAGTTAAAAGAATGAAATTGGCGGATATTATGACGATACTAGGGAGTATAGATATCATTATGGGAGAAGTTGATCGTTGAAATGATAATTGATACAACGGAAGTACGGGCTATTAATTCTTTTTCTCGATTGGAATCCTTAAAAGAGGTGTATGGACTCACACGCTTGCTTGTACCTATTTTTATTCCTCTATTTGGAATCACAATAGGGATATTCATAATTGTGTGGTTAGAAAGAAAAATATCTGCAGGAGTACAACAACGTATAGGACCTGAATACGCAGGTCCTTTTGGAATTCTGCAAGCTCTAGCCGATGGGACAAAACTCCTTTTTAAAGAGGATCTTCTACCATCTAGAGGAGATATTCGTTTATTTAGTCTCGGACCGTCCATAGCAGTTATATCCATTTTACTAAGTTATTCAGTAATTCCTTTTAGCTACCGGCTTGTTCTAGCGGATCTCAGTATAGGTGTTTTTTTATGGATTGCTGTTTCAAGTATTGCTCCTTTTGGACTTCTTATGTCAGGATATGGTTCGAATAATAAATATTCCTTTTTAGGTGGTCTACGAGCTGCTGCTCAATCGATTAGTTATGAAATACCATTAACTCCATGTGTTTTATCCATATCTCTACGTGCGATTCGTTTGGACATGAGCTGTTACCTATTTCTTTGATTTCTAGGAAAGAAAGAAGTGAAATGGATTGAGTAGATATCTTCATTTTTTGATTCATCATTCCGGATAATGAACTCAATCAGATAAGTTCTATGAGTGAAACAAAACAGCTTATAAATTTGCAGTAAAAAGATGAAGTCTCATTCCCTATGTGCGAGAGTTAAGCATCCATAAGCATAATAAATTACCCCAAGATTAGTTGATTAGCAATCAGGGTTTGACGCGGTTAGAAAAGAGCAACTATATGGAGTTTTCACTATTGTCTGTCATAACGGGGTTTTGGCAAAAATGAGTGGGCGGTTAGGAATACTAAGGTACATAATGGATTCGTAATGGAGATAATCTAAGTTACCTAAATAGGTCTCTCCGCATAAAAGGAATTGGGGTGGGGGCTTTAAGTTAGTAGAAACGATCAAGCAGTACTTCCCCAGGATCCCGATCCTGAGTATGCTCCTACCCATTGGTTAAAGAAATGGCTATCAGAAACGAAGTAACCTTTTTTTAGAGCTTCCTTGTCTTTTTCTATGAAATGTGAAAGAAGAACCGGAACGAAAGAAATATGCAATAGAAAAGAAAAATACGAAATATTTGATCTATATCATACAGAGAGAATTATTCTCATGATTCCTGAACTAATGTAATGCCTAATCTTTTTTCGTAATCGAAAAAAGGTCGCAATTGATACAATGAGTATTTTCTTTTTATTGAAGGATTAAGGTATTACGGAACTAAGCGAAATTACATTTTTTGAAATTCGAAATATACATTAGAAATAGAAAGGGTGAGATCAATTCAGAAGCATCTTTTTGTTATTATAGCCGACAGAATTGGATTGGTATAATGTGGGACTCTTCGATCCATCTTTCCTCTATCTACTCAACTACTATATCGAGAGAATAACGAGCCCGTCCTTAGATTTTTTTATGACGACCACTGAGGAGCCGTATGAGGTGAAAGTCTCATGTACGGTTCTGCAATAGCGATGGCAGCAGTGATGTTATCACCGACTATGATTATCTAACAGTTCAAGTACAGTTGAAATAGTTGAGGCACAGTCCAAATATGGTTTTTGGGGTTGGAATCTGTGGCGTCAACCTATAGGATTTACGGTTTTTCTAATTTCTTCCCTAGCCGAATGTGAAAGATTACCCTTTGATTTACCAGAAGCGGAGGAAGAATTAGTAGCAGGTTATCAAACCGAATATTCGGGTATCAAATTTGGTTTATTTTACGTTGCTTCCTATCTAAATCTACTAGTCTCTTCATTATTTGTAACAGTTCTTTACTTGGGCGGTTGGAATCCCTCTATTCCGTTCCTATTCATTCCTCATTTTTTCCGAATAAATGAACTGAGTGGAGTCTTTGGAACAACAATTGGTATTTTCATTACATTAGCAAAAGCTTATTTGTTCCTGTTCATTTCTATCACAACAAGATGGACTTTGCCTAGGATGAGAATGGACCAATTATTAAATCTTGGGTGGAAATTTCTTTTACCTATTTCCCTCGGGAATCTCTTATTGACAACTTCTTTCCAACTCCTTTCGCTGTAAAGACATAAGACATTCATTGTATTTTTGATTCATAAGTTTTCTTAAACAAGAGAAAGAAAATGTCAATTATTCCTAGAGATTTACGATATGCTTCCTATGATAACTGGGTTCATGAATTATGGTCACCAAGCCGTAAGAGCTGCAAGGTATATCGGCCAAAGTTTCATAATTACCTTATCTCATACGAGTCGTTTACCTGTAACTATTCAATATCCCTATCAAAAATGGATTCCATCAGAGCGTTTCCGCGGTCGAATCCACTTTGAATTTGATAAATGCATTGCTTGTGAAGTATGTGTTCGTGTATGTCCTATAGATCTACCCACTGTTGATTGGAGATTGGAACCCGAAATTCGAAAGAAACGATTACTTAATTATAGTATTGATTTCGGAATATGTATATTTTGTGGTAATTGTGTCGAGTATTGTCCAACAAATTGTTTATCAATGACTGAGGAATATGAACTTTCTACTTATAATCGTCACGAATTGAATTATAATCAAATTGCCTTGGGTCGGTTACCAATGTCAGTAATTGGAGATTCCTTAATTCGAACCATTATGACTTCGACTCAAATCAAATAAAAAATGGGTAAACCGCTTGATTCAATTACCAATTACTCCAATTTCCGATTACTATTACTAAATACTAAAGGAGCAAATCTTCCATTCTGCTCGGCGAATAAGTAAAAGTCCTAGCTATTGATGTCAGATTCATTGCTCAGAATCATGTCTTGCAAAAATACATTATCCGTGATTTTTTCGAAATCTACATCTCTCTAAATTAAGAATATTTATTATATATCTAGAGAATTTCTATATCAACCCCCAATCTAGGATTGGATTCCATTCAGAGCATATCCTAAAAAGAGTCGGGTAACCTATTTTTTCCCGGTCTGGTCAAAAAGATCATGAACCATTTAAGCTTATTTCTCTATTATTTGCCATATAATGGATTTCACTGGACCAATACATGATTTTCTTTTAGTATTTTTGGGATCGGTTCTTCTATTAGGAGGTCTGGGAGTGGTATTACTTACCAATCCCATTTTTTCTGCCTTTTCCTTGGGGTTGGTTCTGGTTTGTATATCCCTATTCCATATTCCATCGAATTCCCATTTTGTAGCTGCTGCACAGCTCCTTATTTACGTAGGGGCCATAAATGTGTTAATCGTATTCGCTGTGATGTTCATGAATGATTCAGAATATTACAAGGATTTCGGTCTTTGGACCGTTGGAGAAGGAGTCACTTCCCTGGTTTGTACAAGTCTTTTTGTTTCACTAATTACTACTGTCCCAGATACTTCATGGTACGGGATTATTTGGACTACAAGATCAAACCAGATTTTAGAGCAGGATTTTGTAAATAATGGTCAACAAATTGGGACTCATTTATCAACAGATTTTTTTCTTCCCTTTGAACTCATTTCTATAATTCTTTTAGTTGCCTTAATAGGTGCAATTGTTATGGCACGTCAGTAATAAAAAGAAGGAGTTCGAATGAAAGAGTTCTGTCCTCTCAAAAGACTTCCTTCTTATCACACCCATTTTCCTTCACTTCAATTCCATTTTTCATGTATAAAATAGAAATGGTTTTAGTTCACTCTATTCTAGTACCAATACCTTCCTTTGTTCTGCACTTGTGAGATTCTAGTCAATAAAATGGATTAAGGTGGAGTTTTTGTTCCTATTGAAAGCAAATAAATCCAGATTGATAAGGGGTTGGTCAATGATGCTTGAACATGAGCTTGTTTTGAGTGCCTATTTATTTTCTATCGGTATTTATGGATTGATCACAAGTCGAAATATGGTCAGAGCACTTATGTGTCTTGAGCTTATACTGAATGCGGTTAATTTGAATTTCGTAACATTTTCTGATTTCTTTGATAGTCGCCAATTAAAAGGAGACATTTTCGCGATTTTTGTGATAGCTATTGCAGGCGCTGAAGCCGCTATTGGACCTGCGATTGTTTCGTCAATTCATCGTAACAGAAAATCCACTCGTATCAATCAATCGAACTTGCTGAATAAATAGCGGTAATCATCTAAATACTGAATAGAATATTCACCAATTCAAATTGGTATGTACGATAGAAACAAACATAGGCCCATGTTTGCTAAAACGTAATAAATCAAAGTATCTTGGACCGCTATCATGAGCAGATCCAGAAGTAGATTGATTCGAAATCGATTCTGGTAAACCCTCGATTCGTCTGGTGTCTACCATATATGATTCCTTTATGATTTTACTAGATCGAAAATTTATGACGTTCAAAAAGTGGATAGATACCATGTCACATTCAGTAAAGATTTATGATACATGTATAGGGTGTACTCAATGTGTGCGAGCCTGCCCCACAGATGTATTAGAAATGATACCTTGGGACGGATGTAAAGCTAAGCAAATTGCTTCTGCCCCAAGAACGGAAGACTGTGTAGGTTGTAAGAGGTGTGAATCCGCTTGTCCAACAGATTTCTTGAGTGTCCGGGTTTATTTATGGCATGAGACAACGCGAAGCATGGGGCTAGCTTATTGATACGTTCTAGAAAACTCTACTTGAACCCATTTTTTTCTCCTTACCGACAAAAACCCGTACTCGATCAAATTATTTCGAGCACGGGTTTTTTGGTCAAAGTGTATCTTGTCTTTACCACGAATTCTTTTCCTTGGTTAACAATAATTGTGATTTTGCCGATATCCGCGGGTTCTTCCATTTTCTTTTTTCCTCATAGGGGAAATAAGATGATTCGGTGGTATACTCTATCTATATGCGCAATCGATCTACTTCTAACGACCTATGCATTCTGTTATCATTTCCAATTTGACGATCCCTTAATCCAATTAGAACAGGATTTTAGATGGATCCATTTTTTGGATTTTCACTGGAGACTCGGAATCGATGGACTTTCCATCGGACCCGTTTTACTGACGGGATTCATCACTACTTTAGCGACTTTAGCGGCTCGGCCAGTGACTCGGGATTCACGATTGTTCCATTTCCTGATGTTAGCAATGTACAGCGGCCAAATAGGATCATTTTCTTCTCGAGATCTTTTACTTTTTTTTATCATGTGGGAGTTCGAATTAATTCCTGTTTACCTACTTCTATCCATGTGGGGAGGAAAGAAACGTTTGTACTCAGCTACAAAGTTTCTTTTGTACACTGCGGGGGGTTCTGTTTTTCTATTAATGGGAGTTCTGGGCATGGGTTTCTATGGTTCCAACGAAGCAACCTTACATTTTGAAACCTCAGCGAATCAATCGTATCCGGTGGCATTGGAAATACTATTCTATTTTGGATTTCTTATTACTTATGCTGTCAAATCACCGATTATACCCTTACATACATGGTTACCAGATACCCATGGGGAGGCACATTACAGTACGTGTATGCTTCTAGCCGGAATCTTATTAAAAATGGGAGCGTATGGATTGGTTCGGATCAATATGGAATTCTTACCCCACGCTCATTCTATATTTTCTCCCTGGTTGATGATAATAGGTACAGTTCAAATAATCTATGCAGCTTCAACATCTCCTGGCCAACGCAATTTAAAAAAGAGAATAGCCTATTCTTCTGTATCTCATATGGGTTTTACAATTATAGGAATTGGTTCGATAACCGATACAGGACTAAATGGAGCCATTTTACAAATCATTTCTCACGGATTTATTGGTGGTGCGCTTTTTTTCTTGGCAGGAACGAGTTACGATAGAATACGTCTTGTTTATCTCGACGAAATGGGCGGAATAGCTATCCCAATGCCTAAAATATTTACAATGTTCAGTAGCTTCTCGATGGCTTCTCTTGCATTGCCGGGAATGAGTGGTTTTGTTGCCGAATTGGTAGTCTTTTTTGGAGTAATTACCAGTCCAAAATCTCTTTTAATGCCAAAAATACTCATTACTTTTGGAATGGCAATTGGAATGATAGTAACTCCTATTTATTCATTATCTATGTCACGCCAGATGTTCTATGGATACAAGCAATTTCCCGCCCCAAACTCTTCTTTTTTGGATTCTGGACCACGAGAACTTTTTGTTTCGATCTGTATCTTTCTACCCGTAATAGGGATTGGTATTTATCCGGATTTCCTTCTCTCACTATCCGTTGACAAGGTAGAAGCTATCCTATCGAATTACTTTTATTCGATAAGATAGTTTTCATGAATAAGATAGAAAATAATGCTATGATTTCAAAAACCATTCGCTGGACAATGAAAAAAAAGAAGTCTTCTTTTTCCTTATCTTAAGGAAAAAGAAAATGAAGTCCATTCGAATCAGATACGTTTGGAGTTTTTGAGAACCATTTGCATCCAGTAGTGATTCAAATGGTTCTAAAAAACTCACACAAACTTCAGACTATGTTCCTCTAGATTGGGTCGCTTCTTCAATTCGATGTTAATGTGAATGAGCCATAACTATGTAATCCTATTCCTAATAGATTGACCCCAAAATAACATAGCCAAATTATAAGAAATCCAAGAGAAGCCACAATTGCGGAATTCGTGCCTTGAACATTTTGATTTGTTCTCATATGTAAATAAATTGCAAATAGGGTCCAAGTAATAAATGCCCAAGTTTCCTTGGGATCCCAATTCCAATATGACCCCCATGCCTCATTAGCCCATACCGCGCCCGAAAGAATACCTATGGTTAAAAAGAGAAACCCTAGACTAATGACACGATAACTCCAACGATCCAATTGCTGAATCAACTGATACATGTGATAATTTCTAAATGAAAGAAAAAAAGTGTTTCGTAAAACACTGCCTCTTTCATTTGCGTATTGGATCTCATCAAAAACAAATGACCCTGTTAATAAATGATTTCTTTTGCCAAAAATATCTATGCGTGTTCGAAATGTAATGACTAGAAGCGCTACTGAGAATAACGAGCCGCATAAAAGAGCTGCATAGCTCAATACCATCATACTTACGTGCATCATTAACCACTGAGATTGGAGAGCAGGTACTAATATTGTGGATTGATGCATTTCTGATAAAAGACCAGAAGTAACAAAGCCTTGAGTCAAAATAGTACTTGGCGCGGTTATTGCGCTTAAATGGGTTTTTTGATTCCTAAAATGTGGAACCATATGAATAATGGAAAAACCCCACGAAAGAAACATTACTGATTCATATAAATCACTTAAGGGGAAATGTCCCGAAGAAATCCAACGAGTAACTAACAATCCTGTTATACAGAAAAAGGTAGCTATCATGCCTTTTTCTGACGAATTAGAGAGTCCTAGCGTTTCGTAGACTAATAATAAGGTTAGTAAATAAATACTAATTACAATTGAAACGATCGAAAAAGAAATGTGAGTGAATATATGTTGTAAAGTCGAGAATATCATAAAAAAATCCTAAAATAAAAAAGAAAAGAGGGATCCTTCAAGACTGGAATGGAAATAAGGAATTCCATTCATTATTCATTATAATGATTTATTGTATCTCTTTTCGAAGATGCCGCCACTCGGACTCGAACCGAGATGCTCTAGCACTGCTTCCTAAGAGCAGCGTGTCTACCGATTTCACCATGGCGGCTTACTCAAAAACATAATAGCCCATCCATATTCAATCGTCGAGATTCTAAGGAGTCAATTCAATCAAATCTTTTTTAGGGAATCTGACAATCAATGAAAAAACACTCGTTTCAATTACTAATTGAACATTCAACAATCATTCGTATTGTGGGATCGTAGGGTGTTAGGTTTCACTTTCACAAAGAGCTTTCCATTGGTTTCACTTCGCCTGGCATGGAAATGCAGCAGTTGGAACTAGATAGTTCTGTCCTCTATCCAGGCATAGAACTAAAAGGTTTCAATCTTTCTCGGAATTTTAGCGTACTTCAAAAAAAAATTCTATATTTCTAAAGAAAAGAAAGCTCTCAAGATCTATATTCTATATATAGATATAGATCTTGATGGATTCCACAGCCCAAATATAGGACCCTTATTTGGACTACATATTAGGAATACATAATCCAAAAAAATCCTTCCTAAAGGAAAAAGAAGACTTTTCTTTTCGTTAGTGGATTATGAAAAGTGAATCGATGAGGAAAATGACAACCCCCATCTCACAAATTAGAAAAACCTACTAAAAAGAAAGCGAAAACTTTGTATCTTGTCCTTCACTACTTCGTCAAAAAATGGAGAATACAGTAAGCAGAGGACTTCTTATTCTGCATACCGCAATAACCAGTCCCGTCTCGTATTGATCCGTTGAAAAGAAAAATATGAGTTAATGGAAATCCTTCATTTTAGACATAACAATTCAGGGAGTCATATTGATTCAGATTCTTCCAAGACTTGGTTCTTTTTTTTTTTGTCGTACAAAAAACTTTTTGAATTCCCGGTAGAAAGAGATTTCGCTAATGAAAATGCTTTTCTCGCTGCCCAATACCCCTTTTTTTTCCAAATATTTTTACGAATACGCTTTTTTGACAGAGAAGTACGTTTCTTTGGAACCGCCATTCAAAAATGAGGAGGTTGCTCATTGTTTAGAGTTGGATGTGAAAGACATGTATTGTTCGGATTATTATTCTTTTTATTTTATTCTATTTATTCTCTAAATGATACTTCCTTGATAACATACTAATGGATATACGCGTGCCTCGCATAGAATATTCCTAGGTAAAAAATGGGATAGGTTCTTTTTTAGGGGAACCTTTTTTACAACATACAATATCCGAAGAAAGAAGAATTCCTACTGATTGGTACCTTTCTATCCGAACCCTCATTCGAATCTATATCTATATCGTAAGAAAGGTTTTCGAATTCCCCCTAAATACTTAGTTCCACTATAGCTCGTCCGGGGTCGCCGGGGAGCTCGCGTCCTGCCCCGCAGCGCTGGATTCTCCTTCGCCTGGCGCAGTGAGCCGGTTTCTTCAACCTATTGAGACCAGTTATCCCTCCAAAAGCCACTGCAAAGGCGCTGGCCACTTTTCCCAACCAATTATCTCACATGGTACGTACCCCCTCCCTTTTCCCGGTCAGTCCCTACCTAGACAGTAGGAAACTTTCAAAATAACCGGGAATTCTGAATAGCTAACACATTTGTCTTAGAATATGCCGGGCGGATCCTGCCACGGAAGCCCGAAATCTTGTTCTTCGCCCGGCGCAATCAGTCGATTGCCTGAACCGGAAGGAGGGGCCGTCCGGTCCTCGTGGAGTCTCCTCAGGTTGATGGAACTTTGTCTCAAGTTAACTGCAGGGAGTTGACTGTTCCTGTGGATGTGGAGGGATGCAGTTCGACCCGTTCCGTTGTTTGGGGCCGGGGCCTCCACTAATACTAATCGGGACTTCCTTTCGTCTAAAATGGAAAGTTCTGCCGTTAACACGCAACAAGATTCATAGAATCCCCTAGCGACACCCTTTTCCAGTCGTAGGAATGAATTTAGGGGCTCTAGATCGCTGGAATCTTCCCCCTCAAGTGCGCGCTGGCGTCGTAACAGATCCTCGCCAGATTGTAACCGGCGAAACGATTCGTTGAAAAGTAACCAGTGTTTTGCTGACTCGAACCTTTTTCTTTGAATTAGAAAGTCTATCCGCTGAATTGCTTCAGCAGTATCCAAATTTCGAACCCAACGATCCCCATAAGTATGGCGATTATTCCAATAAGACCTTGGGATTGGTACACACCGACAGCAAAAGACCAAGACTCCGCCCCAGAAAGACCAAAAGACAAATTTCCACACTCCTAGGACAAACTCAGAAAACCATTTTCGCAAATTCAACGGACTCACGCAGAAACTAAACAATACGTGAACTCGCCGAAACCATTTGACGACCAAACTAATCTTCCACATTTAAGCCACCTCCCGTGGTTTTTTTTAATACAACTCTACCATTACCCGGCCAATCCCTAATTCGACCGGTAGGGATTCTACTTAGGAGTCATGAATACCTAAACAGATCTCTTTAGGCGGATTCATGATCGAATCATAGATTATAACTCGACTCAAGGGTTGATACCACCAAAACGGAATCAACCCATAATACTCACAGAGGAGAAGATCGCCCAGCTTTTCCTTTCATGGATCAAATCAGGTTTGATCTTCGTCTTGGAGCTTCACTTTTGCACTTTCCAAAAGGGAAATCTTGAAGTACAAGCGTGGAATTTCTTTGGATAGCATGACACTCTTATGAGTGTTTATGGCTTTGTCTAACCACCCACGGAGTTGTTCGTTCTTTGGACCATTTTTAGGAATGGCGTTTCCCAAATTTCTACACTCCTAGGACAAACTCAGAAAACCATTTTCGCAAATTCAACGGACTCACGCAGAAACTAAAAAATACGTGAACTCGCCGAAACCATTTGACGACCAAACTAATCTTCCACATTCAAGCCACCTCCCGTGGTTTTTTTGACTTTTCGAATGGAAATCTTTTTACGTTGAGTATAGATATAGAAAGCTATAGAATAATACAGTTCGGAGAATGAGAAGTCCCGATATACACAATTGAACCACTCACTCTACAAGTAAACTCTACAAGTAGGCACGCTACCGTTTACATTCGGGTAATGATCCGATCGCGGCGCCATTTACAATCTACTCGCTAATTCGGTTAAAAGCAATTCCCAAGATGGATTTCAGACTATCTCCCAATTCTCATCTTTCAATTCGCAGCGCAGTGACAGTTAGTGAAGTAATAGGTATCGTAGAGTTTCCTCGAAGCCTAGGCAGCTTACTCCACGCAATCAGAATTAGTGAATTATCCCGAATAAACTAATACCCAGGTCTTCTTTTGATTGGGTCGAGTTATTGATGGATCCTATGACCCATATCAGAATCAAGTACGAGAATTCTTTTTACTTGTTCTATGAATCGAAATTCTTGTAAGAATTCATGGAATGATTGAAAATAGAAAATTCTAAAAATTCTATTTGAGTTCTTTCCTATTTTTCTTTTTTTATTTATTTGATTGTTCCTTCCGAAAGAGATAAGAGCTGGTGAATCGGAAACAATTCAATTACTCAATTACTAAGAATAGAAAAAACTTTGATTTTCTTATGGAACATACATATCAATATGCATGGATCATCCCTTTCGTTCCGCTTCCGGTTCCTCTAGCAATAGGAGTGGGACTTCTTCTTGTTCCAACGACAACAAAAAATCTGCGCCGCATGTGGGCTTTTCCTAGTGTTTTATTACTAAGTATAGTTATGCTTTTTTCGGCCGACCTGGCGATTCAGCAAATAAACGGGAGTTCTATTTATCAATATGTAGGGTCTTGGACCATCCATCATGATTTTTCCTTAGAGTTTGGCGACTTGATCGATCCACTGACTTCTATTATGTCAATATTAATTACTACTGTTGGAATCTTAGTTCTTATTTATAGTGACAATTATCTGTCTCATGATCAAGGATATTTGAGATTTTTTGCTTCTATGAGTTTTTCCAATGCTTCCATGTTGGGATTAGTTACGAGTTCTAATTTGATACAAATTTATATTTTTTGGGAATTAGTTGGAATGTGTTCCTATCTATTAATAGGTTTTTGGTTCACGCGACCAATTGCGTCAAATGCTTGTCAAAAAGCATTTGTAACTAATCGTGTGGGGGATTTTGGTTTATTATTAGGAACCTTAGGTCTTTATTGGATAACAGGTAGTTTCGAATTTCGAGACTTGTTCAAAATAGTCAATAACTTGATTGAGAATCATGGGATAAATTCTTTATTTCTGACTCTGTGTGCCGCCCTATTATTCCTCGGTGCAATTGCGAAATCGGCACAATTCCCCCTTCATGTATGGTTACCTGATGCCATGGAGGGACCCACTCCGATTTCGGCTCTTATACATGCTGCTACTATGGTAGCAGCGGGCATTTTTCTTGTAGGCCGGCTTCTACCTCTTTTCGCAGTTATACCGTACGTAATGAATCTCATTTCTTTGATAGGTATAATAACAGTACTCTTAGGAGCGACTTTGGCTCTGGCTCAAATAGACATTAAGAGAAGTTTAGCTTATTCTACAATGTCACAATTGGGTTATATTATGTTAGCTTTCGGTATGGGGTCTTATCAAGCTGCTTTATTTCATTTGATCACTCATGCCTATTCG